TATATAGATAATGATCTGGCGGGCCTCTTTTAATGAAGTAAAAAAAAAAAATACCTTTCCCTTGATCTCATGCCTTAATTTAATAAGGTGGTAAAAGGTGCTAATAAGTCATACAGCATTAATAGATTCGTGGTAAAATCCCTCTATGATACGTTTTATTAGAAATTTTGGCCGATACCAATAAAGGGATCAAATGGTATATAGTTTCTTTTGTTGATAGATTGGAGGATTAGAAAGATGACTATTGCTTTCCAATTGGCTGTTTTTGCATTAATTGCTACTTCAGCAATCTTACTGATTAGTGTACCTGTTGTATTTGCTTCTCCTGATGGTTGGTCAAATAACAAAAATGTTGTATTTTCCGGTACATCATTATGGATTGGATTAGTCTTTTTGGTGGGTATCCTTAATTCTCTCATCTCTTGAACCTATTTGTTCTATTTAGATCCAAAAATGAAATGATCCCCTCCTAATTCTTTCATTTTCAGGTTGTGAGACCCATTAAAATGAAATATAAGTCCCCAAAATGCAAATAAAGAAAAAAAAAAATGAAAGGGAGGGGTCAAACAAACTTCTTATATTTAACTATTTAAAAATGAAATTAAAAAATATATATTAATTAAATAATTTTATTATACTATTTATTTATATTTATAATATATTATTATTTATATTTATAAATAGTAGAAATTTTCTATAATATTTATAATACTATTTTGATAATAATATTTTTTTGATAATAACTAATTTTATTATTATTAAAATTAAATGATTATAATTTTAAATTTATATATTCTAATTTCACTATATAGTTATTGTTAACTATATATAGTATTTCTATTAGAATAATATCTAATTTTATACAATTCAAATTTGATATTATTCTAATTACTATTAATATTTTTAATAATTTATAAAGAATCTAAATTCATTTTTTATTAAATGAAAATAAATTTTATTAAATGAAAATAAGCATTTTGCAATTACTCTGAAAGACAAAGGAGTATCTGATCTAACTCTGCACAAATATGGCCCATCCATTGTGTATCAAGAACAAGCGGATATAGTTGAATGGTAAAATTTCTCTTTGCCAAGGAGAAGATGCGGGTTCGATTCCCGCTATCCGCCCAGGGTAATGGGTTCATTTTTTTTTTTAATAGGATAAAGAATTAAGTATAGTTGACAGTGATAGTAGAGTGGTTCTATCCTCTTCACTTCTATACTATTCCCTTCTTTTCCTCCTGCCCACCCCAAAATAAAAAGAAAAAAATAGTAATTAATTACTAGTTACCGGAGTCAAACCTCCATTTTTTGTCAAAAAAAATGTTGCGGAGACGGGATTTGAACCCGTGACCTCAAGGTTATGAGCCTTGCGAGCTACCAAGCTGCTCTACCCCGCGACGAAGAGAGGGACTGGGAACTAATGGACAAAGAAGGATTGAGTACACCCCTCTACCATATTGGTACAAATAGAATAGCCTATTTATACAGAATGGTAAAGGGGCTCCTCTATGATCATAGAAATGAATATAAAAAATGAAACGATATTTTAATGCTTACCAACTTGACCTTGTTGCTCCGGGCAACAAACATGCATGAACCATTTCACGAAGTATGTGTCCGGATAACCCAAAGTCTCGATAGTTAGCTCTCGGTCTTCCGGTTGAAAAACAACGTCGATGAAGACGTGTAGGTGCACTATTACGCGGTGGGGATTGTAACTTTCCGTGAATTTTCCATTTCTCACTCAACAATGGAACTTTACCTATTTCTTTTTTGGGGGATCGACGAATCAAATGATATTTTTGTTCCAATTTTTGCCTCTTCTTTTCCCTCTGAATTAAACCTTTTCTTGCCATAATGGTTCGGTTCTTCCTATTAGTATCAATGATAAAAGTCGGATCCTAGATGTAGAAATAGTAGAAATATAAGAAGGCGGACCCCCTTCTGCATCGAAAGAAATGATATTATCGAGGATATAACACATAAGAATTAACCAAATTTGCCCGATGTAGAGGCAATCAAGAAAGCCGCGTAAGTGAATATATAACCTACAGAAAAATGGGCTAATCCAACCAATCTTGCTTGCACAATGGAAAGAGCTACCGGTTTATCTCTCCATCGAATTAAATTAGCCAAAGGTGTGCGTTCATGAGCCCATGCTAAAGTTTCAATCAATTCTTGCCAATATCCACGCCAGGAAATTAAGAACATAAATCCAGTAGCCCAAACAAGATGTCCAAATAAGAACATCCACGCCCAAACTGATAAACTATTCATACCAAAAGGGTTATATCCGTTGATAAGTTGTGAAGAGTTTAACCATAGATAATCTCTTAACCATCCCATCAAATAAGTGGAAGATTCATTAAACTGTGAAACGTTACCCTGCCATAATGTGATGTGCTTCCAATGCCAATAAAAAGTAACCCATCCAATGGTATTTAACATCCAAAAAACTGCCAAATAAAATGCATCCCAAGCCGAAATATCACAAGTA